GATGTAGTTACAACTGATCCAAATGATCAAACAATTCAAAAGAAATCTATTGGAATAGAAGAAATCGGTAAAAAGGTTCCTCGATGGTCATACAAATTAACCGACCGTTTGGAAGGACAGGAGGAAGAAAATGAGGAAGAATCGACAGAGGATCATGGGATTCGTTCAAGAAAAGCCAAACGTGTGGTAATTTATACTGATAATGATCAGAATACCAATAATGATCAGAATACCAATAATGATCAGAATACCAATAATGATCAGAATACCAATAATGATCAGAATGCCAATACTTATACTAGTACCAGTACTAATAGTGATCAAGCACAAGAGGTGGCGTTGATACGTTACTCGCAACAATCGGATTTTCGTAGGGATCTAATCAAAGGATCCATGCGCGCTCAAAGACGTAAAACAGTAACTTGGGAAATGTTTCAAGTAAATGTGCATTCCCCACTTTTTTTGGACAGAATAGACAAAACGTTTTTTTTTTCTTTTGATATCTCCGGAATGATGAACCTAATTTTTAGGAATTGGGTGGGGAAAGGTCCGGAATTAAAAACTTCGGATTCTGAGGAAAAAGAGGCAAAAGAAAAGGAAAAAACAAAGGAGGAGAAACAGGAAGAGAATGAACGGATAGCAATAGCAGAAAATTGGGATACTATTCTATTTGCTCAAGCAATAAGAGGTTCTATGTTAGTAACACAATCGATTCTTAGAAAATACATCGTATTGCCTTCATTGATAATAGCTAAAAATCTCGGCCGTATGTTATTATTTCAATTCCCCGAGTGGTACGAGGATTGGAAGGAGTGGAATAGAGAAATGCATGTTAAATGCACCTATAATGGTGTTCAATTATCAGAAACAGAATTTCCGAAAGACTGGCTAACAGACGGTATTCAAATAAAGATCCTATTTCCCTTCTGTCTGAAACCTTGGCACAGATCTAAGCTACGATTCGATCATAGAGATCGAATGAAAAAGAAAGGAAAAAAAGAAAATTTTGGTTTTTTAACAGTCTGGGGGATGGAAACTGAACTACCTTTTGGTTCTCCCCGAAAAGGACCTTCGTTTTTTGACCCCATTTGGAAAGAACTCGAAAAAAAAATTAGAAAAGTGAAAAAGAAATGTTTTCTAGTTCTAAGAGCTTTAGGAGAAAGAAAAAAATGGTTTCTAAGGGTCTTAAAAGAAAAAACAAGATGGATTCTCAAAACAGTTCTATTTATAAAAAGAATAATAAAAGAGTTTGCAAAAGTAAATCTAATTTTCTTATTTGGATTGAGGAAAGTATATGAACCAAATGAAAATAGAAAAGATTCTATAATTAGTAATAAGATTAACCATGAATCGATCATTCGAATTAGATCTGTGGATTGGACAAATTATTCACTGACAGAAAAAAAAATGAAGGATCTGGCTGATAGGACAACCACAATCCAAAATAAAATAGAAAGGATTACAAAAGACAAGAGAAAAGTATTTCTAACTCCAAATAGAAAGATTAGTCCTAACGAGACAGGTTGTGATGATAAAAGATCGGAATCACAGAAACATATTTGGCAGATATCAAAAAGAGGAGGTGCCCGATTAATACGTAAATGGCACTATTTTATGAAATCTTTCATTGAAAGAATCTATATGGATATCTTTCTATGTAACATTAATATTCCCAGAATAAATGCACAACTTTTCCTTGAATTTGAATCAACAAAAAAAATTATCGACAAAGACATTTCCAATGATGAAAGAAATAAAGAAGGAATTGATGAAACAAATCAAAATGCAATTCACTTTATTTCGACTATAAAAAAGTCTCTTTCTAATATTAGTAATAATAAATCACAGATTTATTGTGACTTATCTTCCTTGTCCCAAGCATATGTATTTTACAATTTATCACAAATCCAAATTATTAATAAGTATTACTTGAGATCTGTACTTCAATATCGCGGAGCATATCTTTTTCTTAAGGATAGAATAAAGGACCATTTTGGGACACGAGGAATATTGGATGCCAAATCAAGGTCTAAGAAACTTCCGAATTCTGGAATGAATGAATGGAAAAATTGGTTAAGGGGTCATTATCAATACAATTTATCTCAGACTAGATGGTCTAAATTAGTACCGCAAAAATGGCGAAATAGAGTCAATCAACGTCGTATGATTCAAAATAAAGACTCAAAAAAAGATTCATATGAAAAGGAAAAAGACCAATTAATTCATTACGAGAAACAAAATAATTATGTAGTGAACTCATTACCGAGTCAAAAAGAAAAATTTAAAAAACACTACAGATATGATCTTTTATCACATAAATATATTCATTATGAAGACAGGAAGGACTCATATATTTATGGATCGCCATTCCAAGTAAATGGAGACCGAGAGATTCCATATAATTACAACATGCCTAAACCCGAATCATTTTATGTACCCGGGGGTATAGCTATTAATGATTATCTAGGGGAAGGGTCTATTATTGATACGGGGAAAAATCCGGATAGAAAATATTTGGAGTGGAGAATTCTCAATTTTTTTCTTAGAAAGAATATCGATATTGAGACTTGGACCGATATAGATACTGGAACCAACATTAATAAAAATACTAAGACTGGGACTAATGATTATCAAATAATTGATAAGAAAGATCTTTTTTATCTCACGATTCATCAAGAAATCAACCCATCCAATCAAAAAAAAAGGTTTTTTTTTGATTGGATGGGAATGAATGAAGAAATGCTACATCGTCCCATATCGAATCTAGAACCCTGGTTCTTCTCAGAATTTGTGCTACTTTATGATGCATATAAGATTAAACCGTGGATCATACCAATCAAATTACTTATTTTCAATTTGAATGGAAATGAAAACATTAGTGAAAATAAAAACATCAACAGAAATCAAAAAAAGGATCTTCGTCTATCATCTAATCAAAAAGAATATCTTGAATTAGAGAATCGAAATCAAGAAGAAAAAGAAGAGCTGGGTCAAGGGAATCTTGGATCAGATCCACGAAACCGACAAAAAGATCTTGAAAAAGATTCCGCGGAATCAGACATTAAAAAACGTAGAAAGAAAAGACAATCCAAGAGCAATAAGGAAGCGGAACTAGATTTCTTCCTGAAAAGGTATTTGCTTTTTCAATTGAGATGGGCTGATCCTTTGAATCAAAGAATTCTAAATAATATCAAGGTATATTGTCTCCTGCTTAGGCTGATAAATCCGAGGGAAATTGCTATATCCTCTATTCAAAGAGGAGAAATGCGCCTGGATGTAATGCTGATTCAGAAGGATCTAACTCTTACAGAATTGATAAAAAGGGGAATATTGATTATCGAACCGGTTCGTCTGTCTATAAAATGGGATGGACAATGGATTATGTATCAAACCATAAGTATTTCATTGGTCCATAAGAATAAGTACCAAACTAATCGAATATGCCGAGAAAAAAAATATGTTGATGAAGATTATTTCGATAGATCCATTGCACAACATGGAAAGGTACTTGTGAATGGAGATGAAAATAATTATGCTTTGCTTGTTCCTGAAAATATTCCATCTCCTAGACGTCGTAGAGAATTGAGAATTCTAATTTGTTTGAATTCCGAGAATGAGAATGTTGTGAATAGAAATTCAGTATTTTTCAATGGCAACAACGTAAGGAACTGTGTGCAATTTTTGGATGAGGACAAGCATTTTGATACAGATATAAATGAATTTATCCAATTCAAATTGTTTCTTTGGCCCAATTATCGATTAGAAGATTTAGCTTGTATGAATCGCTACTGGTTTAATACCAATAATGGCAGTCGTTTCAGTATGTCAAGGATACATATGTATCCACGAGTCAGAATTAGTTGATGGTGGATTTCCTATATATCTATATCACGTGTCATATCCGGTATATAAAGGTATACAAATGTACACACACGTTGTGTTACATTAGATTCTGATACATGATACTGATTCAATGATGTATCATATCAATTGGATCTAGGAATGAATCGGCAGAATTTTCTTAAGTCCCAATCATTCCCTTTTGTGGGTGTAGAAATGTACCATCTCCTTCTATCGAATCCAATTTTCAATTGGATTCGATAGTAAAGTAGTCTATGAATAAATCCAGATTATTTTATTGTGTGTACCAGATCTAAATGACTGGCATTATCATTATTCCTGATCGGTAAAATCCATATCTGTGGAAAAGAAAGAAAAAAAAAAGAGAGAGAGAAGAATTCTTTTTATGGTAAAAAATTCATTCATCTCAGTTATTCCGCAAGAAGAAAAAGAAAAAAACAAAGGGTCTGTTGAATTTCAAGTATTCAGTTTCACCAATAAGATACGGAGACTTACTTCACATTTGGAATTGCACAGAAAAGACTATTTATCCCAGAGAGGTCTGCGGAAAATTCTGGGAAAACGTCAACGTATACTGGCTTATTTGTCAAAGAAAAATAGAGTACGTTATAAAGAATTAATTGATCAGTTGGATATTCGGGAACCAAAAACTCGTTAATTTGAAAATTCGTTTGAATTATTTGCTTTATTAGATCTTGAATTTTGATGAACCTCGTTTCGTTTTCAGCAATTCATGAAATAATGAATCGGGGAAGAAAACATATGACTGTACCGGATATAAGAAAAGACTTCATGATAGTCAATATGGGTCCTCACCACCCATCAATGCATGGTGTTCTTCGACTCATCGTTACTCTAGATGGTGAAGATGTTATTGATTGTGAACCCGTATTGGGTTATTTACACAGAGGGATGGAAAAAATTGCGGAAAACCGAACAATTATACAGTATCTACCTTACGTAACACGTTGGGATTATTTAGCTACTATGTTCACAGAGGCAATAACGGTAAATGCACCAGAACAATTGGGAAATATTCAAGTACCTAAAAGAGCCAGCTATATCAGAGTCATTATGCTGGAGTTGAGTCGTATAGCTTCTCATTTGTTATGGCTTGGGCCTTTTATGGCGGATATCGGTGCACAGACTCCTTTCTTCTATATTTTCAGAGAGAGGGAATTGCTATATGATCTATTCGAAGCTGCCACAGGTATGCGAATGATGCATAATTATTTCCGTATCGGGGGAGTAGCTGCTGATCTACCTCATGGCTGGATAGATAAATGTTTGGATTTCTGCGATTATTCTTTAACAGGAGTTGTTGAATATCAAAAGCTTATTACGCGGAATCCCATTTTTTTGGAACGAGTTGAAGGAGTGGGCATTATTGGTGGAGAGGAAGCAATAAATTGGGGTTTATCAGGACCAATGCTACGAGCTTCCGGAATACAATGGGATCTTCGTAAAGTTGATCATTATGAGTGTTACGATGAATTCGATTGGGAAGTCCAATGGCAAAAAGAAGGAGACTCATTAGCTCGTTATTTAGTACGAATCAGTGAAATGGCGGAATCCATAAAAATTATTCAACAGGCTCTGGAAGGAATTCCGGGGGGGCCCTATGAGAATTTAGAAGTCCGTCGCTTTGATAAAGCAAGGGATTCCGAATGGAATGATTTTGAATATCGATTCATTAGTAAAAAGCCTTCTCCCACTTTTGAATTGTCGAAACAAGAACTTTATGTCAGAGTAGAAGCCCCAAAAGGAGAATTGGGAATTTTTCTGATAGGAGATAATAGTGTTTTTCCCTGGAGATGGAAAATTCGTCCACCCGGTTTCATCAATTTGCAAATTCTTCCTCAGCTAGTTAAAAGAATGAAATTGGCTGATATCATGACCATACTAGGTAGTATAGATATCATTATGGGAGAAGTTGATCGTTGAAATGATAATTGATACGACAGAAGTACAAGCTATCAATTCTTTTTCCAGATCGGAATCCTTAAAAGAGGTCTATGGCCTCGTATGGCTGCTTGTCCCTATTTTTACTCCTGTATTGGGAATCACAATAGGTGTACTCGTGATTGTGTGGTTAGAAAGAGAAATATCCGCAAGGATACAACAACGTATTGGGCCTGAATATGCTGGTCCCTTGGGAATTCTTCAAGCTCTAGCAGATGGGACCAAACTACTTTTCAAAGAGGATCTTCTACCATCTAGAGGAGATATTCGTTTATTCAGTATCGGCCCATCTATAGCGGTCATATCAATTCTACTAAGTTATTCAGTAATTCCTTTTGGCTATCGTCTTGTTCTAGCCGATCTCAGTATAGGTGTTTTTTTATGGATCGCTATTTCCAGTATTGCTCCTATTGGACTTCTTATGTCAGGATATGGATCAAATAATAAATATTCCTTTTCAGGTGGTCTACGAGCTGCTGCTCAATCTATTAGTTATGAAATACCATTAACTCCATGTGTGTTATCAATATCTCTACGTGTGATTCGTTGGAACATGAACTTTTACCTCTTTCCTTTATTTCTAGGAAAGGGGTTGAATGTATTGAATAGATATCTTTATTTTTTTATTCATCATTCGGGTCAATGAGTTAAACCAGATAGTTATATGAGTGAAACAAAACAGCTTATGAATTCGCAGTAAGAAGATTGATTCTCATTCCCTATGTACGAGAGTAAGGTAGAAGTAAACATAAGCAGTGGAAACTGTTTACCCCAAGATTGATTGATTAGTTATCATGGCTTGAAGCGGGTGCAAAAGATCAACTGTATGGAGTTTCTACTATTGTATGTATTACCATACCGGGGATCAATCAAAAATGAGTGGATGGTTAGGAACACCAAGGTACACAAAGGATTAGTAATAGAGATAATGTAAGGTATCCAAAGGGGTATTTCTGCATAAAAGGAATCATAATGAGGGCTTTAAGTTGGTAGAAATGATCAAGGAGTACTTCCCCACGATTCCGATCTAGAGTATGCTCTTATCCACTGATTAAAGAAATGACTATCGGGAACGACGTAATCCTTTATTTTTTTTTTGAATCCCCTCTTCTTAGTGAGAAAGAAGAACAGGAACGAAAGAAATGAAATGCAATAGGAAAACTGAATAATAAAAGATCCTTGTTTATTCTTTCCTCCATCCCATCCATATTCATACAAATGGAATTTTTATCATGATTCATGAACTAGTGTAGTGTTTAATTATTTTTCGTAATCGAAAGATACGGGTCGAAATATCTATTGATACAACGAGTATTTTATTGAAGGATTAAGTTATTACTAAACAAAAATTTTGATTATAAAATAAAGAATCAGATCAATTCGGAAGCGCTTTTTATTTGTTATTATAGCAGACAGAATTTCATTGGTCTAATTCGGGACTCTCCGATGCGATGCATGTTTACTCTATCTACCCTACAAACATGCCGAGGTAATAACGAACCAAACCAGTCCTTCGATTTATTTGTGGCCATCGAGGAGCCGTATGAGGCTGAGGTTTCATGTACGGTTCTGGAATAGCGATGGAAACAGTGACGTTATCATCGACTATGATTATCTAACAGTTCAAGTACAGTTGATATAGTTGAGGCACAGTCAAAATATGGGTTGGGGGGATGG